ATATAATATATAAAGATATATAAAAATAAAGATATAAAGATATATATATAAAATAATATATAATAATAATAAAAATAAAATAAGAAAATCGAATTCAAAAAATTCAAAAAAAAAAGAAAATAATAAATAGAGTGTTCTTATTCAAAACGCCCTGTGATCTTCAACCAATTCTGTGCTTCAATATAATTACCGGGGGTAAGGGCTATAGCTTGTTTCCAATATTCAGCGGCTTGATCAAACCAAGACTCCGCAATTTCAGAATCTCCCTGTCGAATGGCCTGTTCTCCGCGGTCGGAATAGGTGAGTAAATTCCTTCCCTTAGAACCGTACTTGAGAGTTTCCCGACTCATACGGCTCAGCAGTCAATTCTTTTAGTGTTCCATTTTTTATGGAGTTAACCAAAAGAAAAAGAGGTTAATTACATGAGTTTCAAACTTAAATTTGGATTAATAAGGAATTTCATCCCTTTTTTAGTTTTATCTTTTCTCCTACCTTCAGAAGAATAAAGCATCGACATTAACACTCTCATTATAATTTTCTGAAAGGTAACTATCTCGATTTCATATATCATATACTTTCATATATGATATATCAATTTCTATAGAATCTTTGAGAAAGACTTTTCTTCATAAGAAAGAAAAGACTTACTATCTTTGGGATCTGATACTACACCGCTGCTCAAAACCTTAGGGGATCTACTTTATTACATAAGTGGATTCCTAACTTTTCTATCATGATATAAGTAAGCAGTTCTTATTGTATTGGCCCAAAACCTCGTTAATTGATCCTTACGGTGCTTCTACTTCCTCTATCAATTAGATCTTTTATCCATAGAAAAAAAGTATCTAGGCATATCTATTTCTTCATATTTCGACTTCTATGAAGTTTCTTTCTTTGCTACAGCTGATAAAAATCGTTGTTTTGGACGATATATATGTAGAAAGCCTATTTTTTTCTAGTATTTATAGTATTTATTATATTATTAGTATTAGCGTATCGTTCTTTTCTTTTTTCTTTCTATAGTGGAGATAATCGCACGTAATGACAGATCACGGCCATATTATTAAAAGCTTGGGGTAAGAACGGATTTCGTTCGAGTGCCCTAAAATAATATTCCAAAGCTTTCGTATGTTCTCCGTTACTTGTGTGGATAAGGCCTATATTATAAAGTATATAACTTCGATCATAGGGATCGATTTCCAGTCGCATAGCCTCATAATAATTCTGTAAAGCTTCCGCATAATTTCCTTCAGATTGAGCCGACATCCGTTACGGTCGTCATTCGGTTCAAAGAATCTCCGTTCCAGAACCGTACGTGAGATTTTCATCTCATACGGCTCCTCCTTTATGTGTATAATGATAAAAATACATAGAATCAAAAAAGATTGCAGTATTCTCATTATCAACTGAGCAGGGCTAGTGTTTTTACAAGAAATCTCTAGCCAACCTTCCTGTAAAAGATCTTTTCTTAACATCAAGTATCTTGGTACTGGATAAAAAAAACAGTAACTCAAACAATTTCTTTGTCCTCAACGCCGCTTAATTTCCCGGAATTAGTCACTTCAACAGTCTTCGATGGTTATACAGGTATCCAAAATACGAACGAGATGGATGTTTGTTGTCCCAACCATTCTTGTTAGTCCCGATCCCGATAAGAAAGGAAGGATTTTTTTTATTTTTTACAAAGTTTTCGTGTTGTTGATTCCTAAGCGTAGTGCTTCTTCCTCCATGCCGCCTATTGGTACTAGTGGAGTAGGGTTGACCTAACCCCATAGGTATAGGTATAACCTTTCGCTTAATACTATAAACCAAAAATGGAAGCATACGAGGCTGCATTAATCGGGGATACACGACAGAAGGAATTAATCATTTTATTTACCTAACTTCACCTTCAGCAAGCGTAGGTTTTTTTTTTCAATTTTTTTTCTTTCTCTCCGAAGAATGTGTCTTTCTGCTAAGACCGAGATCGGTAAAAAAAAAATCAAATCGCACCATCTCTGTAATAAGTGAATGCCTCTTTTTCTCCTGAAGTTGTCGGAATTATTCGTAATAAGATATTGGCTACAATTGAAAAGGTCTTATCAATAAAATTTTCATTTATCCGAGATCTAGGCATAGGTAGAAATCCATTCTATAATTTCATATTATTTATCGCGTGAGAAAAAAATCCCACAAACAAAGGAATTGTACAATACAGTACGAAATAACGTAAAAACGGACTCATTAATCAAATTTGGTTTATACTATGGCCTCCAAGGAGGTTTTTTTGAGAAAATTTCTTTCTATTTTTATAGTTCGAATTTTTTGTATGCACCTACCCAAATGGAATATGAATGACTCACTATTCACCCGGTTTCTGGGCATCATTATGTAGGAGAGATGGCCGAGTGGTTCAAGGCGTAGCATTGGAACTGCTATGTAGGCTTTTTGTTTACCGAGGGTTCGAATCCCTCTCTTTCCGCACCTTTACCAAATTCATCAATGTTACTGACCCCAATGT